GCATTGGATAAAAGAGGGAAAATGCCCTTTTTTAGACTAAGCGGTTCAAATCATTTTATCGAGATGAGTGTTCTATATCGATAAAATATTCATTTTCAAACCATCTCTATATTAAATAGTGGTAGAAAGAGTACCATGCTGCGTCTAGACTTCAAACGGTTTGCTTTAACCATCTTAATAGCCCCACATTATTGGTTGCTAGAGAATCAAAATGGATTTGCCAATTAATCACGAAATGCTGGGGTTCTTCCATATAATTTCTTAAGAAGTAATTCGCGAGATTATGCACCTTTCTTTCCTAGTTATAACGGAAAAGGGTACAGCTGATTGGATTCAGCCTATTCTTGAAATAAACAACTCACACACACTCCCTTTCCAAAAAAGATCAATACACCAATCACTACACTTAGATTTATTGGATTTGTTGCTAAAATATCGGTATTAAATCCGAAACTCCCGGCAGATGGCCAGTGGCCCAAAGAAAGGAAAGAATCGGTTACATTTTTCATAGAATCTCCTCTTATAGATAGACTAAAAAATCGACCAGAGTTCTTTTTCTATCACTTTGCCCCTCTTTTTTATTTATTCTTTTTTTGAAATCAATCGAGTCAAAAAATATTCGAGTTATAAAGTATGAACTACCCCCTTGAATTGTTGAAACACCTCATAAAAAGAATTTCCCTTGGACTACGAACGGGAAGGATGAAAGCGAGTCGGTATGCTAATTCCTCATCTGCAAATCAGCCCTTCCCGTAGGTTATTTTCTCAACCAATAAAGAATTGTAGGAGTAAAATCTTGATCGAATTTGAAAAAGCAAACGACAAGTCCAAGGCCATAAAATAGGAAAAATATGTATTTTTCCTATTTCTAAGATTAAACAATTAAACAAAAGGATTCGCAAATAAAAGTGCTAATGCTACAACCAATCCATAAATCGTTAAAGCTTCCATAAAAGCTAGACTAAGCAATAGAGTACCTCGTATTTTTCCCTCTGCCTCGGGCTGTCTCGCGATACCCTCTACGGCTTGACCCGCAGCAGTCCCTTGACCAACTCCAGGTCCAATAGAAGCAAGCCCTACGGCCAATCCAGCAGCAATAACGGAAGCAGCAGAAATCAGTGGATTCATGATAAGTTCCTCGTACCAACAAAAAGAAATGGTTAATGATACATTCAACCAATGAATTATGACTTAATTATTCCATTGATAGGATTCATCCAGTCAAAGTAACTAAGAACTTCGAATTTAAGTAATAATATTATTGAATCATCAGAACTACTTCGATATCTCTTTTTTCGTTTCTATCCACCGAGTTTTTGTGAATCCATAGAACTTTTGTTCTGCCATTTCTTGGTGCCGAGCTGTTATTTCAATTCTTCCATCTTTTCTTGATTTCATCTCTTTATTCAGCCAATTCACAGCCACAACGATACGAAAGGACTTCTATTGGAACCCAGTAGTAGGGCAAATGAAATAGATCTTTAGTTCATATATAAGTAGTCAATATCGAATATCACATATACATGTCTTTCTTCCATAACGTAAACCATTAGATTCAATCGGATTGGGGAATCAATCCATTTTTTTAGGAATCCCGTTTTTTGTAAATTCTTTTCTGCCTTCCGTTTTCTTTATCATTATTCCAACCCAATACAATCGAAATGGGCAAATCAAATTGATTAGGGCGAATTATTGCATAGAACTATCATTATTTGATTGCTCTAAGTTCATGCAATTTCTTATTTATTAATATTGATATTGACTATTTTCTTTTGGTCAATTATTGAATAAAATCAACTGTAAAGGAGAATTGTTTCTCCTATTTTTTATTTAATCACACGTCGTAAACATCGATTTGATTCAAATTATGATTTGCCTAAGAAGATTGGCTGACCAATATAATAGAAAGTGAATATTCGTCGAGGAAAGGTAGGATATTAAGTGGACGAAAGGAGAATTTTAGGAAAAAGATCTTTTAGATCTCTTTCCTTTTTTTTACAACTCTCTAATATCGTAATTTTCGATTTTTTTGTTCCTATTGCTTTCTATCGTATATAGAGTCTTGTATATTTCTATTCCTTAAGTAAATCATCTTGAGCCGCACATACATTGCTTTGCACTAAGCTAAAAAAAGACTATTTCAATGATGGCCCTCCATGGATTCACCTATATAAGCCGCGGCTAAAGTTGCAAAAATAAGAGCTTGAATACCACTTGTAAATAATCCAAGGAACATGACAGGGATAGGAACCACTGAAGGTACTAAAGAAACAAGAACAACAACTACTAATTCATCTGCTAAGATATTCCCGAAAAGTCGAAAACTAAGTGATAAGGGCTTTGTAAAATCTTCTAAGATGTTAATGGGTAAAAGGATTGGGGTTGGTTGAATATATTTCCCAAAATAACTTAATCCCCTTTTGGTAAGACCTGCATAGAAATATGCCACTGACGTGAGTAAAGCCAAAGCAACAGTAGTATTTATATCATTCGTGGGTGC